CTCTTGCTTTAGATATGCTAGAAAAAAAGACCAGATTGTGTGATGATGAAAATGAAGAAGAATACTTACCCAAAAGGTATGATCCTTTTTTGAACGGGCCCTATCGGGGAACAATAAAAAAATTCGATTCACGTGCAATCATGAATGATTTAATAACTTCCACAGCGGATTCCGTAAAAATGTTTTGGATAAATAAGATTCATGGTCTATTTCATAATGATTCTCAAGAATTGGAACATCAAAAGAATAGATTCGACTTTGGCGAGGAATTATTATTGAATTCGAATTCGATTGGGAATTTTTTAACCTCAACCGACAAATTATCTTTTGAACGCGCACGAAGAGTTGATTCAGAAAGTCAAGCAAAATCTTTGAAATTTATATTCGATGTAATTACAACTGATCCAAACGATCTAACAACAATTAAAAAGAAATCTATTGGAATGGAAGAAATCGGTAAAAGGGTTTCTCGGTGGTCATACAAATTGACAGACGATTTGGAAGAAGAAGAAGAAGAAAATGAAGAAGAATCGACGGAAGATCCTGAAATTCGTTCAAGAAAAGGCAAACGCGTGGTAATTTATACTGATAACAATCAGAGTACTAATTCCAGTGCTAGTAATAATAGTACTAGTAATAATAGTACTAGTAATACTAGCACTAGTGATGAAGAAGAGGAAGTGGCTTTGATACGTTACTCACAACAATCGGATTTTCGCCGGGGTATAATCAAAGGATCCATGCGTGCTCAAAGACGTAAAACAGTTACTTGGGAAATGTTTCAAGCAAATGTGCATTCTCCACTTTTTTTGGATCGAATAGACAAAACATTTTTTTTTTCGTTTTTTGATATCTCTGAAACGATTAATCTCATTTTTAGGAATTGGGTAGGGGGAAATCCAGAATTACAAATTTCTTATTTTGAGGAGGAGGAGACAAAAGAAAATGAGAAAACAAACGAAGAAAAAGAAGAGGAAAATGAACGAATAGCAATATCAGAAGCTTGGGATACCTTTATATTTACTCAAGCAATAAGAGGTTTAATGTTAGTAACTCAATCTTTTCTTAGAAAATACGTTATATTACCCTTATTGATAATAGCTAAAAATATCGGCCGTATGTTATTATTGCAATTCCCCGAGTGGTATGAGGATTTGAAGGAATGGAATAAAGAAATGCATGTTAAATGTACCTATAATGGCGTTCAATTATCAGAAACAGAATTTCCCCAAAATTGGTTAACAGACGGTATTCAAATAAAGATTTTATTTCCCTTCTGTCTGAAACCTTGGAGAAGATCTAAAATACGATCTCATCATCGAGATCAGAAAATAAAGAAAAAGGATAAAAAAGACAATTTTTGTTTTTTAACAATCTGGGGAAAGGAAGCAGAACTACCTTTTGGGTCTCCCCGAAAACGACCTTCTTTTTTTGAACCCATTTTTAAAGAACTCGAAAAAAAAATGATAAAATGGAAAAAGCAATTTTTTCAAGTTATAAAGGTTTTCAAAGAAAGAAGAAAACGGTTTCAAAAAGTTTCAAAAGAAAAAACAAGATGGGTCATCAAAATAGTTCTAGTTAGAAACTTAATAATGAAAGAACTTGAAAAAATAAACCCCATTTTCTTATTGAAATTGAGGAAGATGAAAGTATATGAACCGAATGAAAGCGGAAAAGATTCCAATATAAATAATAAGATTATCCGTGAATCGACCATTCAAATTCGATCCATGAATTGTGTAAATGAAAATTATTCACTCATAGAAACGAAAATCAAAGATCTTGCTAATAAAACAATCAAAATTAGGACTCAAACAGAAGGAATCACAAAAGATAAAAAAAAAATAGTTCGAATTTGTGATGATAAAAGATCGGAATCACAGAAGGATATTTGGAAAATATTCAAAAGAAAAAATATCCGATTAATACGTAAATCGCATTATTTTATAAAATCCCTCATTGAAAAAATATACATAGATATATTACTATGTATCATTAAGATTCCGAGGATCAATGCACAACTTTTCTTTGAATCAACAAAAAAAATTATCAACAAATCCATTTACAACGATGAAACAAATCAAGAAGGAATTGAGAAAACAAATCAAAATACAATGAACTTTATTTCGACTATAAAAAAGTCGTTTTCTAATATTTCTTGTGACTTATCTTCTTTGTCTCAAGCCTATGTTTTTTACAAATTATCACAAAATCAATTACTTAACAAGTATCATTTGAGATCTGTACTTCAATATCAGGGTACCTATCCTTTTCTTAGTGATATAATCAAGAATTATTGTACGACACGAGGAATATTTGATTCCAAACCAAGGTATAAGAAAATTCATAAGTCTGGCATGAATAAATGGAAAAATTGGTTAAGGAGTCATTATCAATACAATTTATCTCAGACCAAGTGGTCCCCCTTAGTACCGAAAAAATGGCGAAATAGAGTCAATCAATGTCGTACAATTCAAAAGAAAGACTCAATGAAATTGGATTTATATAGAAAAAAAAAAGACCAATTAATTCATTACATGAAACAAAACTGCTATCCATATGCAGTCGATTCATCAATACGTCAAAAAGAAAAATTGAAAAAACATTACGGATATGATCTTTTATCATATAAATATATAAATTATGGGAATAGTGGGAACTCATATATTTATGGATCAACATTACAAGTGGGGGACAAAAAAATTCCATATAATTTCAGTACACCGAAACCCGAATCATTTTATGGATTGATAAGTATAGCTATTAGTGATTATCTAGAAAAAAGATCTATTATTGATACGAACAAAAATATGGATAGAAAATTTTTTGATTGTAGAATTCTCCATTTTTGTATTCGAAATAATATTGAAATTAAGACCTGGACCAATACGCATATCGACACCACGATTCATAAAAATGCTAAAACCGAAACTAAAAATTTTCAAAAATTTGAAAAAGATCTTTTCTCTTTTACGATTGATCACAAAATAAACCCATCCAATCAAAAAAAGATTTTTTTTGATTGGATGGGAATGAATCAAGAAAGGTTATATCATACCATATCAAACCTAGAACCTTGGTTTTTTCCAGAATTTGTGCTACTTTTTGATGCGTATAAAATTAAACCGTGGATCATACCAATCAAATTACTTATTTTTCATTTTCATTTCTATGAAAATATTAGTCAAAATGAAAAGATCGGCATAAATCACAAAAAAAATCTTCCTATATTAGCTAATCAAAAAGAATATCTTGAATTAGAAAATTCAAAAAAAAAAAACGAACAACAAGGCCAAGGAGATTTTGTATCCGATCTAAAAAAACAAAAACAAAAAGATGTTGAAGAAGATTACACGGGAGCAGACATTAAAAAAGGTAGAAAGAAAAAACAATTCAAGAGCAAGAAAGAAGCAGAACTTAATTTCTTCCTGAAAAAATATTTTCTTTTTCAATTACGATGGGATGATCCCTTGAATCAAAGAATGATCAATAATATCAAGGTATATTGTCTTCTACTTAGACTCATAGATCCAAGGGAAATTGCTATATCCTCAATTCAAAGAGGAGAGATGCATATGGATGTAATGTTGATTCAGAAAGACCTAACTCTTACAGAATTAATAAAAAGGGGAATATTTATTATCGAACCAATTCGTCTATCTATGAAAAAAGACGGAAAACATATTATATATCAAACCCTAGGTGTTTCATTGGTTGATAAGAATAAGCGCCAAACTAATGAAAAATGCATAATAAAAAATAGATATGTTGATAAAAAAAATTTTAATGGATCCATTGCACGACACTGCAATATGCTTGTGAATAGAAACAAAAATCATTATGATTTGCTTGTTCCGGAAAATATTCTATCTCCGAGACGTCGTAGAGAATTGAGAATTCTAATTTGTTTCAATTCCCGGAATTGGAATGTTATGGATAGAAATCCAATATTTTGCAATCAAAATAACATAAAAAACTGTGCACAATTTTTGAACGGGAAAAAGCATCTTAATACAGATGCAAATAAATTTATTAAATTCAAATTGTTTCTTTGGCCCAATTATCGCTTAGAGGATTTAGCTTGTATGAATCGTTATTGGTTTGATACCAATAATGGTAGTCATTTCAGTATGTCAAGAATCCATATGTATCCACGATTCAGATAAAATATCTATCGTATGACATATTCGCTAGATAAAATAAAAGCCGAAAGATATACGCTATGTTACATTCTGGTAAATGATACCGATTTAATTCCTTATCAATTGGATCTAGGAAGAAATTAACAGAATCTTCTTTTTAGGTAAAAAATAACTCTCTTTCGTGAATGCATAAATGTATCGTCTCTTTTTATCCAAATCAAATTGCAAATTTGATTTGGATAAAATAAATAAATAAAGTAGTATATATCAAGAAATCAAGAATTTTTGTAGACTAGCTCTAGATTAAACTAACTGGAAATAACTGGTATAATAATAATTATTATTTTTCCTGATTCGGTAAAATCCACGGAAAAGAAAAAAAAAAGAAAAATTTATTTTTTATGGTCAAAAATTCATTTATCTCAGCTATTCGACAAGAAAAAGAAAAAAACTGCGGATCTGTTGAATTTCAAGTATTCAGTTTCACGGATAAGATACGGAGACTTACTTCACATTTGGAATTACATAAAAGAGATTTTTTATCGCAAAGGGGTCTACGAAAAATTCTGGGAAAACGTCAACGGTTGCTGGATCATTTGTCAAAGAAAAATAGAGTACGTTATAAGAAATTAATTGGTCAATTGGGTATTCGGGAGTCAAAAACTCATTAATTTTAAGATTGGTTTTAATTTTTTCTTTAGTTATTTGTTATTAGTTATTTGTTAATAGTAGTTATTAGATTTTTCATTGTGATGAACCTCGTTTGAGAAATTCATGGAATAATGAATTAAGGAAGAAAAGATATGACTGTACCGGCTACAAGAAAAGATCTCATGATAGTTAATATGGGCCCTCACCACCCATCAATGCATGGTGTTCTTCGACTGATCGTTACTCTCGATGGCGAAGATGTTATTGACTGTGAACCCGTATTGGGTTATTTACACAGAGGGATGGAAAAAATAGCGGAAAATCGAACAATTATACAATATTTGCCTTATGTAACACGGTGGGATTATTTAGCCACTATGTTCACAGAAGCAATAACAGTAAATGCACCAGAACGACTGGAAAGTGTTCAAGTACCTAAAAGAGCCAGTTACATTAGAGTAATTATGTTGGAACTGAGTCGTATAGCTTCTCATTTGTTATGGCTTGGACCTTTTATGGCGGATATTGGCGCACAGACTCCCTTTTTCTATATTTTCAGAGAAAGGGAATTGTTATATGATCTATTCGAAGCCGCCACGGGTATGCGAATGATGCATAATTATTTCCGTATTGGGGGGGTCGCCGCGGATCTGCCTTATGGCTGGATAGATAAATGTTTGGATTTCTGCGATTATTTTTTAACAGGAATTGTTGAATATCAAAAACTTATTACCCGGAATCCTATTTTTTTGGAACGAGTTGAAAGAGTGGGGATTATTGGTGGAGAGGAAGCAATAAATTGGGGTTTATCAGGACCGATGTTACGAGCTTCTGGAATCCAATGGGATCTTCGTAAAGTTGATCGTTATGAGTCTTACAATAAATTCGATTGGGAAGTCCAATGGCAAAAAGAAGGAGATTCGCTAGCTCGTTATTTAGTACGAATCGGTGAAATGAAGGAATCTATAAAAATTATTCAACAGGCTCTAGAAGGAATTCCTGGAGGACCTTATGAAAATTTAGAAGTCCGACGCTTTGATAGAGCAAAAAATTCCGAATGGACTAATTTTGACTATAGATTTATTACTAAAAAACTTTCACCCAATTTTGAATTGTCAAAACAAGAACTTTATGTGAGAGTAGAGGCCCCAAAAGGAGAATTAGGAATTTATTTGATAGGAGATAGTAGTGTTTTCCCCTGGAGATGGAAAATTCGTCCACCAGGTTTTATCAATTTGCAAATTCTACCTCAACTAGTTAAAAGAATGAAATTGGCTGATATCATGACGATACTAGGTAGTATAGATATCATTATGGGAGAAGTTGATCGTTGAAATGATAATTGATACGACAGAAATAGAAGTACAAGCTATCAATTCTTTTTCTAAATCGGAATCCTTAAAAGAAGTCTATGGCCTCATATGGATCTTTGTTCCTATTTTAACCCTTCTATTAGGAATCATAATAGGGGTACTCGTAATTGTGTGGTTAGAAAGAGAAATATCCGCAGCAATACAACAACGTATCGGGCCTGAATATGCCGGCCCATTAGGAATTCTTCAAGCTCTAGCGGATGGGACCAAATTACTTTTTAAAGAGGACCTACTTCCATCTAGAGGAGATATTCGTTTGTTTAGCGTGGGACCGTCTATAGCGGTCATATCAGTTCTACTAAGTTTTTTAGTAATTCCTTTTGGGTATCGCCTTGTTTTAGCCGATCTTAGTATAGGTGTTTTTTTATGGATCTCCATTTCAAGTATTGCTCCTATTGGACTTCTTATGTCAGGATATGGATCGAACAATAAATATTCCTTTTCAGGTGGTCTACGGGCTGCTGCTCAATCTATTAGTTATGAAATACCATTAACTCTATGTGTGTTATCAATATCTCTACGTGTGATTCGTTGGAACATGATTATTTTCCCTTCTCTTTAGAAATGAAATTAAAGTAAAAAGGTTGAATATTATTGAATGGGTATTTTCATTTTTTATTCATCAATTTTTTATTCATCATTAGGGTCGATGAGTTAAACTAGATAGTTATATGAGTAAAACCAAACTGCTTAGAAATTTGCAGTAAGAAGATAAAATCTCATTCCCTATGTACAAGAATATAAACATAAGCAGTGTAAACTGTTTATCCCAAGATTAATAATCTTTGACTAATTATTATATCTTGAAGCGGGTACAAAAGATCAACCGTATGGGGTTACACTACTACTGTCTTATATGTATTACCATACCGGGGATCAATCCAAAATCAGTGGACAGTTAGGAACACCAAGGTACATAAAAGATTAGTAATGGAGATAATGTAAGATATCAAAAAACGGTATTTTTTTATAAAAAAAAAGTTTGGATAAAACGAATCATAATGAGGACTTTAAGTTGGTAGAAATGACCAAGCAGTACTTCCCCACGATTCCTATCTAGAGTATGCTCCTATTCGCTGATTAAAGAAATGACTATCAAAAACGAACTAATCCTTTATTTTTTTTTCAGAGTATCCTCTCTCTGAGTCTCTGAGAAAGAAGAAGAGGAACTAAAGAAAAGAAATGGAATGCAAAAATAGAATGAGAAAAGTGAAGAAATAATAATAAAAGATCTTTATTTATTATTTTCCCATCCATATCTATATCTATACATATAGAGTAGAATTAGTATCATGAATTTTGAATTAATGCCCAATTCTTTCTTTTTCTTTCTAGTTATTGATATAACGAGTATTTTATTGAAGGATTAAGTTATTACCGAACAAAAATAAAATAGAAATTCTAATGGATAAGATCAATTCGGAAGCGCATTTTTGATTCTAGCAGACGGAATTTCATTGGTCTAATTTTTGGCTACCCGATATATATTTATTGTATTTACTATCTAAATTAAATAAAGATGGAGATAATATCGAGCAAGTCCTTACATTTATTTTTGGCCATAGAGGAGCCGTATGAAGCCGAGGTCTCATGTACGGTTTTGAAATAGCGATATGAACGGTGATGTTATTATCGACTATAATTATCTAACAGTTCAAGTACAGTTGATATAGTTGAGGCACAGTCAAAATATGGTTTTTGGGGGTGGAATCTGTGGCGTCAGCCTATAGGGTTTGTAGTTTTTCTAATTTCTTCTCTAGCGGAATGTGAAAGATTACCCTTCGATTTACCAGAAGCAGAGGAGGAATTAGTCGCAGGTTATCAAACAGAGTATTCAGGTATCAAATACGCTTTATTTTACCTTGCTTCTTACCTAAATTTATTAGTTTCTTCATTATTTATAACAGTTCTTTACTTAGGTGGGTGGAATTTATCTATTCCGTACATACCCATTCCTGAACTTTTCGGAATAAATAAAATGGCTGGAGTCTTTGGAATGACAATTGGAATATTTATTACATTAGCGAAAGCTTATTTGTTTCTGTTCATTCCTATCACAGCAAGATGGACTTTACCTAGGATGAGAATAGACCAGCTATTAAATCTTGGATGGAAATTTCTTTTGCCTATTTCCCTGGGTAATCTATTATTGACAACTTCGTCCCAACTTGTTTCACTATAAATAATAGAATAGGATAATGATATTCTAGATTTATAACCGATCTCAAACAAGAGAAAAAAACAGCAATTTATTCACGGAGATCTACAATATGTTCCCTATGGTGACCGGGTTCATAAATTATGGTCAACAAACAATACGAGCTGCAAGGTACATTGGTCAAAGTTTCATAATTACCTTATCCCATACAAATCGTTTACCTGTAACTATTCAATATCCTTATGAAAAAAAATCGATCACATCAGAACGTTTCCGTGGTCGAATCCACTTCGAATTTGATAAATGTATTGCTTGTGAAGTATGTGTTCGTGTATGTCCCATAGATCTACCCGTTGTTGATTGGAGATTTGAAAAAGATATTAAAAAGAAACAATTGCTTAATTATAGTATTGATTTTGGAGTTTGTATATTTTGTGGTAACTGTGTCGAGTATTGTCCAACAAACTGTTTATCGATGACTGAAGAATATGAACTTTCTACTTATGATCGTCACGAATTGAATTATAATCAAATTGCTTTGGGCCGATTACCAATGTCAGTAATTGGAGATTACACAATTCAAACAGTTATGAATTCGACTCAAATCAAAATAGACAAAGATAAACCCCTTGATTCAAGAACAATTACTGATTACTAAGATTTTGTTTTTTGATATAAAGGATTCAAGTTTTTGGTTGGTCAGAAATTACAAATAATAATTAATAACTATTGATTGTTGAGAATTACTCTTTAATTTAAACCGATAGCTTCGCGATGATTTCGAAATATAAAATTCCAACTATTTCTTTTTTTTTCAAAAAAAAGAAAAAAGAAAGTAGGATTCACCAATAACTTTATCTATATCTACACCATATTAAGATTGAATATTTAATTCAATTAGAAATCCATCATATAACAAAAAAAAAAATAAAGGTAACACCCTTCTCTTTCCTGGACTATTTAGTAAGGTCATGAAATATTTCGACTTATTTATTTGTTATACATAATGGATTTACCTGGACCAATACACGATATACTTGTAGTATTTCTAGGATTATTTCTTATATTAGGAGGTCTAGGAGTAGTATTATTTACCAATCCAATTTATTCTGCCTTTTCATTAGGATTCGTTCTTGTTTGTATATCCTTATTCTATATTCCAGCAAACTCCTATTTTGTAGCTGCCGCACAGCTCCTTATTTATGTGGGAGCCATAAATGTCTTAATAATATTTGCTGTTATGTTCATGAACGGTTCAGAATATTCTAACGGTTCCTATCTTTGGACTGTTGGAGATGGAGTCACTTCACTGGTTTGTACAAGTATTCTTTTTTCACTAATTACTACTATCCCAGATACGTCATGGTACGGAATTATTTGGACTACAAAATCAAACCAGATTATAGAACAGGACCTTATAAGTAACGTTCAACAAATTGGAATTCATTTATCAACAGATTTTTATCTTCCGTTTGAACTTATTTCTATAATTCTTTTAGTTTCTTTGATAGGTGCAATTACTATGGCTCGTCAATAGCAAATACTTAGAATTAATAAGAATTAATAAAATTGTTAGAAATTCTAAATCAAATGAAAAAGGGGAAAGTTTTTAGTTTAATCTACTGCGGATACCCTCTTTTTTTCTGTAATTGCCCGATTCTAGTCAATCAAATCCGTTGAATTATTGTTCATATTGAAATGAATCGAGATTGATGAGGAGTTAGTCAATGATGTTCGAACATGTACTTTTTTTGAGCGTCTATTTATTTTCTATAGGTATCTATGGATTGATCACAAGTCGAAACATGGTTAGAGCACTTATGTGTCTTGAGCTTATACTAAATTCGGTTAATATTAATCTCGTAACGTTTTCTGATATATTTGATAGTCGCCAATTAAAAGGAGACATTTTCTCAATCTTTATTATAGCCATTGCAGCCGCGGAAGCAGCTATTGGACTAGCTATTGTTTCGTCGATCTATCGTAACAGAAAATCAACTCGTATCAATCAATCAAATTTGTTGAATAATTAGTCATAACTATTATATAAATAGAAAATTTTTTTTTTCATTTTTTATTCTTTTATAGTAATATGTATAATATTATATTTCCATATTACTATGGCAATATTGACGATGCATTGACCGATGTCAATGTGAAGTCATATGCGTGACTCGTATGATCATGGTTGTTGAAACGGAAATCAAAGTCTCTTGGTCTTTTTTCATGAACAGATTTAGAAATATATATTGATTCTTAAGATTTTTTTGATAAACCATTGATTCGTCTGGTGTCTACAATATAAATATAATTCATTTACTCCTGATTTTACTTTACCAGATCGAAAATTTTTTATGTTCAAAACTAGAATTTATAGACCCAATGTCGCATTCAGTAAAAATTTATGATACATGCATAGGATGTACTCAATGTGTACGAGCCTGCCCCACAGATGTATTGGAAATGATACCTTGGAACGGATGTAAAGCTAAGCAAATTGCTTCTGCGCCAAGAACGGAGGACTGTGTAGGTTGTAAGAGATGTGAATCCGCCTGTCCAACAGATTTTTTGAGTGTCCGTGTTTATTTATGGCATGAAACAACCCGCAGCATGGGTCTATCTTATTGATACGTTATAAAAAACTACACTTGAATCATTTGATTCCTTTTTACCGACAAAAGCCCGTACTCGATAAAATATATTATTCCGAGCACGGGTTTTTTAGTCAAAACGCATCTTGTCTTTATCACGAGTTATTTCCCTTGGTTAACGCTACTTGTAGTTTTGCCAATATTCGCAGGTTCTTCAATTTTCTTTCTCCCTCATAAGGGGAATAAGGTATTTAGGTGGTATACTATATGTATATGCTTATTAGAACTCCTTCTAACAACCTATGTGTTCTGTTATCATTTCCAATTGGACGATCCATTAATTCAATTGGAGGAGGATTTTAAATGGATAAATATTTTTGATTTTCACTGGAGACTGGGAATCGATGGACTTTCCATGGGACCCATTTTACTGACAGGATTTATCACTACTTTAGCTACTTTAGCAGCTTGGCCTGTTACTCGAAATTCGCGATTATTCTATTTCCTGATGTTAGCAATGTACAGTGGTCAAATAGGATTATTTTCTTCTCGAGACCTTTTACTTTTTTTCCTTATGTGGGAGTTAGAATTAATTCCTGTTTACTTACTTTTATCCATGTGGGGGGGAAAGAAACGTTTGTACTCGGCTACAAAGTTTATTTTGTACACTGCGGGGGGTTCCATTTTTCTCTTAATAGGGGTTCTAGGTATGGGTTTATATGGTTCCAATGAACCAACATTGGATTTTGAAAGATTAGCTCATCAGTCATATCCTGTGGCATTAGAAATAATATTCTATTTGGGCTTCCTTATTGCTTATGCTGTCAAATTGCCGATTATACCCCTACATACATGGCTACCAGATACCCATGGAGAAGCACATTACAGTACATGTATGCTTCTAGCTGGAATCTTATTAAAAATGGGAGCATATGGATTGATTCGGATCAATATGGAATTATTACCGCACGCCCACTCTATATTTTCTCCCTGGTTGGTGATAGTAGGGACAATGCAAATAATCTATGCAGCTTCAACTTCTCTTGGTCAACGCAATTTAAAAAAGAGAATAGCCTATTCTTCTGTATCTCACATGGGTTTCATAATTATAGGAATTGGTTCTATAACCGGCATGGGACTCAACGGAGCCATATTACAAATACTCTCTCATGGATTTATTGGTGCTGCACTTTTTTTCTTGGTAGGAACGAGTTGTGATAGAATACGTCTTGTTTATCTCGACGAAATGGGGGGGATATCCATTCCAATGCCAAAAATATTTACTCTGTTTAGTAGTTTCTCAATGGCTTCTCTTGCATTGCCAGGAATGAGTGGTTTTGTTGCAGAATTAGTAGTATTTTTTGGAATAATTACCAGTCCAAAATATCTTTTAATGCCAAAAATATTAATTACATTTGTAATGGCAATTGGAATGATATTAACTCCTATTTATTTATTATCTATGTTACGTCAGATGTTCTATGGATACAAACTATTCAATGTTCCAAATTCCAATTTTGTGGATTCTGGACCAAGAGAACTGTTTGTTTCGATCTGTATCTTTTTACCCGTAATAGGGATTGGTATTTATCCGGATTTCGTTCTCTCGCTATCAGTTGACAAGGTACAAGCTATCCTATCTAATTATTTTCATAGATAGTTTTCAGTACTGAGACAGAAATCAAAGTTTTCGTTTTAAGAGTTTTTAAATCATTCGCTATACAATACAACGCAAAAAAAGAAAATGAATTAAAATTGTAATAAGATGTATTCCGGGTTTTTGAGAACCATTTGAATCAAGGAATCATTCAAATGGTTCTCAAAAACCCGCACAAACTTTCCGTTATATATGGGACGATGGTCTTATGTATTCTTCATGGAATTTATTCAATTAGATGTTAATGTGAATGAACCATAACTATGTAGACCTATTCCTAATAGATTGATCCCAAAATAGCATATCCAAATTATAAGAAATCCTATAGAAGCTACAAGTGCCGAATTCGTACTTTGCAAAGTTTGATTTGTTCTAGTATGTGAATAAATCGCGAATATAGTCCAAGTAATAAAGGCCCAAGTTTCCTTGGGGTCCCAATTCCAATAAGATCCCCATGCCTCATTAGCCCATACTGCTCCAGAAAGAATACCTATGGTTAAAAAGGTAAACCCTAAACTAATGACACGATAACTCCAATAATCCAAACGCTGAGTTAATTGATATTTGTAATAATTTTGAAATGAAACAAAGGAAGTGTGTTTAAAAACATTTTTTTTTTCGTTCAAGTATTCGATCTTGCCAAAGAAAAATGACTTAATCTTAATTAAGTCAATACCAAAAATATCGATGTTTTTGCGAAATGTAATGACTAGAAAAGCCACTGATAATAACGACCCACATAAAAGAGCTGCGTAACTCAATAACATCATACTTACGTGCATCATTAACCATTGAGATTGTAGAGCAGGTACTAATATTGACGATTGGTGCATTTCACTTGAAAGACCCGATGTAGCGAAACCTTGGGTAAAAATGGCACTTGGGGCGGTTATTGCGCTTAAATCATTTTTCTGATTCCGTATCTTGGAAATCATATGAATAATGGAAAAACTCCATGAAAGGAAGATTAATGACTCGTATAAATTACTTAATGGAAAATGTCTCGAAGAAATCCAACGAGTAACTAATAATCCTGTTATAGAAAAAAAAGTAGCTATCATTCCTTTTTCCGACGAATCCCGCAACCCTATAATTTCGTGGACTAATAGGGTCATCAAATGAATCGTAATCACAATTGAAATGATCGAAAAAGAGAGATGAGTTAATATATGTTCTAAAGTGACAAATATCATAGATAAAAGAGGTCCCATTACAGAATGGAAATAGGGAATTAAATACATTATAGGATGCATTGTATCTCTATGCCGCCACTCGGACTCGAACCGAGATGCTCTAGCACTGCTTCCTAAGAGCAGCGTGTCTACCGATTTCACCATAGCGGCTTACTTGAAATAATAATAATCAATTCATATTGAATCGTCTAGATCCAATATAGTTTAGGAACCATTAGAACTGATAAATAAGATTTGAATTCATCTTTGAATTTTCAATAATTTTTAAATTTTCAATAATTCTTAATTAGGTTAGTATCATCGTAGGTTCAGTTTTAACAATCAACTTTTACGTACTATCTATATGCTAGGTTCCCCCGGAACATTTGGAATTTGAAATGAAAGTTTTTTCAGTCGAAATAGAAACTAAGAACTGCCCCCTTTATTTTATATATATATTTATTTATATATTTTATATTTTGAATCCGCGAAATCAGATAAATGAAAAACAAATCGTCAAAGAGATTTATTTTATCAATGAACAAAATGAAAAAATTTAATGAAATTCTATAGGATTTCATATTTATCATTTATCACAATTTAATTACTAATACTAAATTTCAATTTAAGGAATAACAATTTCGAGACTTTTCTTAGTATCATTAAGTATTAATTAACTATTAATATAATAGTTTATTGTGTACAAAATTTCTAAATAAAACAAATTTCAATATTCATTGAAATTTTCTTTTCCCAATAGAATGAACAAAGATTTTTCTATTGGAAAAAGAAAATTAATAGGACAAAAACCATCTCACAAATTAATAAATAGATTTTAAAAAACTAGAATGAAAAAAAAAAAATAATAATAATGATATTTAGAACCGACAGACAAAGAAATTCTTATTCTATATATTATAGCAGCTAGTTCTAACTAATATTGAGGAGTTCAATATATCAATACATTAGTTAATGGGAATTCTTCCTATTCCAAAATTGAAAGTTCTTCTAGCTACGGAAATTCCTATTATTCCAAGATTTTCTTACTTGTTTGTCGCACAAAAAAACTTTTTGAATCTCCGGTGGAAACTGACTTTGCTAAAGAAAAAGCTTTTATTGCAGCTAAATATCCCTTTTTCTTCCAAATATTTCTACGAATACGTTTTTTTGATATAGAAGTACGTTTTTTTGGAACTGCCATTCAAAAAAAGAGTTACTTATTTTTATTTTTGTATGTGAAAGACATGTATTGCTCAAAATGGGTCATTCTTTTTTAGTCATTTTCTATACTTAATTATGTCTATAATAGTTTTTTCATAACATACATTTTTTTCATAAGATACAATACTACAATACAAATATATATTATATTATTTATATAATATAAATAATATTAATATAAATAATATATAAAAATATATGCATGTCACATATCTAACACACTAGGGAAGAAAATAGAAGAAAGGAGGGGAAAATTTGAAAATGAAAAGGGATTTTTATGACTATTAGTTGTAATTGAATAAGCTCATAGTGCCGTGTCTATAATTTAAGTTCAAACTTCAACTACAACTACAACTAGTAGTTAATATCTTAAACAAGACATTCCATTACCTAAGAAAGGGAACTTCCATTTTTAGTTATTTTTATTTTAGTTCTATTCTATATAAAAAGTAAGAAGTATTATAAGATAAGATTTCGGATACTTTCTTATTGGATTGGAATCCAATCAATTAGTTCCGCAGTAATTACTACAAATAAATTCACTAGAATAACTAGATCTTTTTTTCATTTATTGATACATATTATGATCCATATTCTACTGTTTTGGTATAATTGTTTTTATTTACTAGACTATAGTATATGATAGGCTTACATATTACCAGAATAGAATGATAATATAGTTGTAGAATGATTTAAAATCTCATATTCCTCATTTCTATAAATATCTTTCTTTAGTTAATAAAGTTAATAACTAAGTAATTATTCTTACCTAACTCTTTGGTCATATCATTTGACTAACCAATTGAATTGGAACTTTTTGAATATTTCCTCCAATATCTGAGAAAAGTCAGAATAATGAAAAATCAAAAAATTTTCATATCTTTTTTTGTTGATTTTTTTTTGTTCCTTTCGAAAACGATAAGAATTGGTGAATCGGAAACAATTATAAGATAAGAAAAAATAGAAATTTGTTTTTTTTATGGAACATACATATAAATATGCGTGGATAATACCTCTTCTTCCACTTCCAGTTACTATGTTAATAGGATTTGGACTTTTGCTTATTCCGACAGCAACAAAAAATATTCGTCGTATGTGGGCTTTTCCAAGTGTTTTGATGTTAAGTATAGCTATGGCATTTTCGGTTAATCTGTCTATTCAGCAAATAAATGGAAATTCTATCTATCAATATCTATGGTCTTGGACCGTCAATAATGATTTTTCTTTAGAGTTCGGACACTTGATCGATCCACTTACTTCTATTATGTCAATATTAATTACTACTGTTGGAATCATGGTTCTTATTTATAGTGACAATTATATGTCTCACGATCAAGGATATTTGAGATTTTTTGCCTATATGAGTTTTTTCAATACTTCTATGTTGGGATTAGTTACTAGTTCCAATTTGATACAAATTTATATTTTTTGGGAACTTGTAGGAATGTGTTCCTATTTATTAATAGGTTTTTGGTTCACACGACCAATTGCGGCAAGTGCTTGTCAAAAAGCTTTTGTAACCAATCGTATAGGGGATTTTGGTTTATTATTAGGAATTTTAGGACTTTATTGGATAACGGGTAGTTTAGAATTTCGGGATTTGTTCGAAATAGTTAATAACTTGGTTCAGAATAATGGAGTAGATTCTTTATTTGCTACTCTGTGTGCTTCTTTTTTATTCCTTGGTGCAGTTGCTAAATCCGCACAATTCCCCCTTCACATATGGTTACCTGATGCTATGGAAGGACCCACTCCCATTTCGGCTCTTATACATGCTGCTACTATGGTAGCAGCGGGAATTTTTCTTGTAGCTCGGCTTCTTCCTCTTTTCATAGTTATACCTTCCATAATGAATCTTATTTCTTTAATAGGCGTAATAACAGTCCTATTAGGAGCGACTTTGGCTCTTGCTCAAAGAGACATTAAAAGAAGTTTAGCTTATTCTACAATGTCTCAATTGGGTTATATTATGTTAGCTTTGGGCATAGGTTCTTATCGAGCAGCTTTATTCCATTTGATCACTCATGCCTATTCGAAAGCTTTATTGTTTTTGGGATCCGGATCTATTATTCATTCAATGGAACCCATTGTTGGATATTCACCAGAAAAAAGTCAAAATATGGTTCTTATGGGCGGTTTAGCAAAATATGTTCCAATTACAAGAATTACTTTTTTATTAGGTACACTCTCTCTTTGTGGTATTCCACCTCTTGCTTGTTTTTGGTCCAAAGATGAAATTCTTAATGATAGTTGGTTGTATTCGCCAACTTTCGCAATAATAGCATCCTTCACAACAGGATTAACCGCATTTTATATGTTTCGGATGTATTTACTTACTTTTGATGGACATTTGCGTATTCATTTTCAAAATTACAGTAGCACTAAAAGTAGTTCTTTTTATTCAATATCTTTATGGGGAAAAAAAGTACCCAAGGCAGCCAATAGAAATTTACTTTTATCAACAATGAATACGAATAATAAGGTCTCTTTTTTTTCAAAAAATACATATCAAATTGATGATAATGCAAGAAAGAG